TTCTTGAATATTTTTTTTTTAACTTCGAATTGTGTCCCCATGAAAGGAATGTTTAAAAAATCACCTAATCGTTCGAATCTTTGTTGCGAAGTCTATAAATTATACGTCCTCTGGTTGAATCATAACGACTTACTTCAATTTTTACTCTATCTCCTGGTAGTATCCGTATAAAACTGCGCCGGATCCTCCCTGAAGCATAACCTAGAATTAGATCTTCATTATCTAAACGGACCCGGAACATACCGTTGGGAAGTGATTCAGTAATTAAACCTTCATGAATCAATTTTTGTTCTTTCATTCCAGGTAACCCCCTTGAAGTATCAACTAATGAAGGAAGAGGTATATAACTCACTTTTCCTCTCTATTTCACAAATGGGAAGTTAGAGATAAAATTAGGATACCAGAGGAGGAGGATTACCATATATAATACAAAATTTCTCCTCCAAATCTTTTTAGTCGAGCTTCTCGATCTGTCATTATACCTTGAGAAGTAGAAAGAATTACAATTCCCATTCCACCTAAAATCTTAGGAATTCGTTGATAGTTGGAATAAATTCGTAAACCGGGTCGGCTGATACACTTTAAAACGGTTCTATATATTCCTTTCCTAGTCTTTCTATGTCGCAGGGTTGAAACCAAGAAATATTTGTTATTTTCCTGATGTTTCCGAACATTTTCAATAAAACCTTCTCGTAGAAGTATTTTAACAATGTTTTCGGTGGTATTAGTAGATGTTATTCGAACCGTTCCTTTTTTATTCATGTCAGCATTTCTTATAGAAGTTATTATATCGGCAATAGTGTCCCTACCCATAACGAACTATAATTTTTTGTGCTTCCTAATTTTGATATAATCAACATGTTTCCTTTTTTATTTTTTATTTTTTTTGAATTATTAAATTTTAAAAAGTATATGCGTGAGACACAATCTATTAATTTGATCCATTTCAGATAGCCTACTATATCATAGTGTCATCTACTAGTATTTATAATACCTCGGGAGCTAATGAAACTATTTTAGTAAAATTCAACTGTCTCAATTCCCGAGCGATCGCACCAAAAACTCGAGTTCCTTTTGGATTTCCTTCTTGATCAATGACGACCGCTGCATTGTCATCATATCGTATTATCATACCGTTGTCACGTTTGAGTTCTTTACATGTACGTACAATTACAGCTCTAATGACTTCTGATCTTTCTATAGGCATATTTGGCACTGCTTCTTTGATTACAGCAACAATAACGTCACCAATATGAGCATATCGGTGATTACCAGCTCCTATGATTCGAATACACATCAATTCTCGAGCTCCGCTGTTATCCGCTACATTCAAAAGGGTCTGAGGTTGAATCATATATTTTTTATTTGAATCTGTTATTTCTTATTTGAATCTGTTATTTCAATGCAAAGGATGAAGGAAAAAAAGAAATATTGTCCGTCCAGAATAAACCTGCGGTTGTTTTTTCATCCTCAATATCCCTTTTGTTTAGTTCTACATCCCTATCGTGAAATAACAAATTGAGTTCGTATAGGCATTTTGCACGCAGCTATTGAAATAGCTGCTCTGGCTATAGTTTCTGATACTCCGTCCATTTCATAAAGTATTCGACCCGGTTTAACAACAGATACCCAATATTCAGGGGATCCCTTTCCCGAACCCATACGTGTTTCCGTAGGTCTTACTGTAACAGGTTTGTCGGGAAATATACGTACCCATATTTTTCCACCACGACGCGCATATCGTGTCATTGCTCTCCGCCCCGCTTCTATCTGTCTAGCTGTGATCCAAGCGGGTTCAAGCGCCTGAAGAGCGTATCCGCCGAAACAAATATGATTGCCTCGATAAGATATTCCCTTCATTCTTCCTCTATGTTGTTTACGAAATCTGGTTCTTTTGGGGTTATAGTTGATGGTTGTTTCTTAATTCCATCTCTATTGCAGAACCGGACATGAGAGTTTCTTCTCATCCAGCTCCTCGCGAATGAAACGATTCAATAATATTACAGATACGCATGTATAATTATTATAAATATAAATATAATAATTATTAAATATAATATTTATTTATAATAATAATAATAAATAATAATATAAGTATAAGTAATTATAAGTAATGAATGGCATTTATTGATATTTAATTTGTTACATATTTAATTTGTTACAAAGGAAGATGTATATACAAAATATACAGCTAGACGTGTATATTATTAGATATAGAAAATATAAAAATTTTTTTTAGAATATAACGTAGAATATAATGAATCCTTATTTTTACCTCTATCGAATCGCGCCAAAAATTGTAATCCAAATAAATAAAGATTTCGCGGGCGAATATTGACTCTTTCATTCGTAGTGTCAGTCAATTCATGACACCTCTCAGAATAAATCAATTTTTTCTTGGTTCGTTCCGCCATCCCACCCAATGAATTATTAGGATTCGTTTTCAATAGAATCCTATGCAGTCACAAGTTTCGTCGTTCCTATAGCTTCTCCATTAATG